TTCGTTCTAGTGCCCGAAAATAATATTCCAAAGCTTTCGTGTGTTCTCCATTACTTGTGTGGATAAGGCCTATGTTATAGAGTATATAGCTTCGATCATAGGGATCAATTTCTAATCGCATAGCTTCATAATAATTCTGTAAAGCTTCCGCATAATTTCCTTCTGACTGAGCCGACATCCGTTACGGTCGTCTTCGATTCAAAGAATCTCCGTTTCAGAACCGTACGTGAGATTTTCACCTCATACGGCTCCTCCCTTATGTGCATAATGAGAATAATACATGGAATCAAAAAAGATTTTTATATTCTCGTTATTGACTGAGCGGGGCTAGTGTTTTTACAAGAAATCTCTAGCCAACCTTCCCGCAAAAGATCTTTTTTTAACATCAAACGTGTTGATACTAGATAAAAAGATAACTTCAACAATTTCTTTGTCCCTCACGCCCCTTAATTTCGAGGAATTCGTCACTTCAACAGTCTTCGATGGTTATACGTGTATCCAAAATACGAACGAGATGGATGTTTGTTGGCCCAACCATTCTTCTTAGTTCCGATCTTGATAAGGAAGGGGTCTAATTTCTAACAAAGTTTTCGTGTTGTTGATTCCTAGGCGTAGTGCTTCTTCCTCTATGCCACCTATTGGTACTAATGGAGTGGGGTTGACCTGCAATACATAAATAACCCACATAGGTGTAACCTTTCGCTCAATACTCGAATCGCCAATTGAAGCATCTGAGGCTGCATTAATCGTGGATACACGACAGAGGGAGTTGTTTTTTTACAAACTTCACCCTCAAAAAGCGTAGATTTTTTTATTTTACTTTTTTTTTCTATACCGAATCACGTGTCTTTCTTTTAAGGCTCAAACAAATAAGTAAAATAAGAAAAAAAATCAAATCGCACCATCTCTGTAATAGGTAAATGCCTCTTTTTCTCCTGAAGTTGTCGGAATTATTCGTAATAAGATATCGGCTACAATTGAAAAGGTCTTATCAATAAAATTTCCATTTATCCTTGATCTAGGCATAGATAGCAATCCATTCTATAATTCTTTTCATTACCTCTCGTGAGAAAATGATCCCACAAACAAAGGAATTGCACAGTACGAAATAACATAAAAACAGACTCATTAAAAAAAAAAAAATGGGACGTTTACTAAAATGCTTTCCTTTTGCCAAGCATGAATAATAAGAAATATTTGAATCCGATTCGATTTCATACAAATGGAGTAGTATAAGAATGAAGGGAACTATTCTGATTCCATCAAAATGGAAGAATCAAAGAATTTTTGATTGACTAAGGAAAAAGAATCGAATAATCATTTGATTATGAAAATAGAATAACGGCCTATTTTGTGTTGTGTGCACACCAGGTATACACTACCCAATCAAATATAAAAATCCCCGTGGGTGGTTTATGAATTTTCAATCAATCTCCAAGGTAAGGGGTTAAGAGATCTAAAACTGGAAAATCTTTTGGAATTCCATAAAAATGGAATCCGTAACTAGACTGATAATCTCAACAGAATCATGATCTAAAGGTATCCATTAACCATAGTCTAAAAAAAATGGATAGACCGATCGTTTGATTCATTTCAATTCATTGCTTGAATCGTTTAAAAATATCAGAAAGAAAAAGAAAGGGGTTGGGGAACCACCTAAATAGATATATATCCTTCTGGTTTTTAACAGTTTTTCAAAAACAAAAAGATTTTCTTTATCCACCAGCCTTGAAGGAAAGGTCTTTCTTTGATGAAAATTGGATGAAAAGCTTTCTATATATAGATATAGTTTTCTAATTGATGTCCCATAACTATCTAAGAATCGAATCGAGTGGGAATGACTCGCTATTGCCTCGGTTGCTGGGACATAATCATTATGGAGGAGAGATGGCCGAGTGGTTGAAGGCGTAGCATTGGAACTGCTATGTAGGCTTTTGTTTACCGAGGGTTCGAATCCCTCTCTTTCCGCACCCTCAACAAATTTACCAATGGGACTGCCCACAATATATCAACCCAAATAACAACGCCGACACTATTCCATTCCAAAAGTGCGACCCTTCTTTGATATGGATTCGCTATTTGTACTTTATGTGGTACGTAAAATACTGGAAAGAGCAGACAGGGGATAAAATCTCCCTACTGGTCAATCTATGACACATCAATGGGAGAAAAGGATCCCTTATAAGCCCCTTATTTCGTCCTTTTTTACTTAGACGAAAGGGGGGTCAAATTCTCCGAACCCCTCTTACTCTTCTTCTTCTTTCTTATTTTAGTTAGGTTTAAGTCTGACGAGAATAATATTCGACGACTAGCAATTCATTTATTTTCAAACCGACCCATTTACTATCGATTATTTGATTGACTAATCCTTTATATTGTAATGGGTGAAAAGTCAAATGTTTTGGCACTTCCTCATGGGGGGATGAATCAAGAGAATTTTGAATCATAGCTTTTGATTTTTGATCATCCCTCGCCGTAATAATATCTCGCGGTTTGCAAC